TGAACTATTTTCAAATCACGGTCGGTCCATGTTTGAAATAGAAAGTAAATGCTTGTAGATATCAAGGGCGGGTTCCTATGAAGGGGACCTTATTTTCGATCAAACGAATTTTATGAATTATCTCTACAGGTTCACATTAGAATAGTGCTAGTTGATGAGAGTTACTTCAGAAATGTAGCGTTAAGTAAAGTATAAGTGAAATTCTTTTTAGTTATTCTATCAATTCAAATTAAATGCAACTAGATTAGTATGAATTGGCGATCAGAACGTATATGGATAGAGCTTATAAGGGGGTCTAGAAAAACAAGTAATTTTTGCTGGGCCTTTATCCTTTTTTTAGGTTCATTAGGATTTTTATTAGTTGGAACTTCCAGCTATCTTGGTAGGAATTTTATATCTTTATTTCCCTCTCAACAAATCCTTTTTTTTCCACAAGGGATCGTGATGTCTTTCTATGGGATCGCGGGCCTCTTTATTAGCTCCTATTTGTGGTGCACAATTTCGTGGAATGTAGGTAGCGGTTATGATCTATTCGATAAAAAAGAAGGAATAGTGTGTATTTTTCGTTGGGGATTTCCGGGAAAAAATCGTCGCATCTTCCTCCGATTCCTTATAAATGATATTCAGTCTATCAGAATAGAACTTAAAGAGGGTATTTATCCTCGGCGTGTCCTTTATCTAGAAATCAGAGGCCAGGGGGCCGTTCCTTTGACTCGTACTGATGAGAATTTAACTCCACGAGAAATGGAACAAAAAGCTGCCGAATTGGCCTATTTCTTGTGCGTACCGGTTGAAGTATTTTGAAATGGACGGAACAATAAATGCTTTCTTAGTCTAGGTTGGCGGTAGAAAAACCTTACAATCTCTTTTTTTTATTACGGTATAACTTAACGAAAATTTCGTTAGAACGTCCACTCGAACCAAGGCAAACGCATATTATTATTATTATATAGATATCTGGAATGGAACATGCAAAAAAAGGGGGGGTTGTTTGCAAAAAAGATATTTTATACGTATGGAAATCCACTCGACGTAAGCCATTATCAAAAAAAGTAACAAATCGAAATAAGGATAGATTCATCCCCCAAATTTTTGAAATAAAGAAATTTTTTGTTTAGTTTCAATATTTTGAATTGATAGGTTAGAGACAAATAGCTCGGGTAACTAAATTATCTCTCGCGATGTTTCGTTTTCTCCCTTCTTTCGCTCTCCTCTCTTTACTTTAATGAATGACCCAACATTTTGATCATCACATTCCGAAAATTTTCTCAATTATTTTTGTGCTATGGTAGTCAACGCTTTTTTCAATATTTGGAGAGTTTTTTGTCTCGAAATCCGAATTCATTAACTATTAACTAAAGTGGGTTTCGGGGATTCATCTAAAGGCTAAAGGAAGGAATTTCTTCGAATTTGACCAATTGAAATAGCTGGAAACTTTCTTTTTTCCTTATTTTCACACTCGATGGACTCTTATTCGATTTCTGTATTCTTGCAAGATTCTTCAAAATTATCAAGGACTAATTACCGACTCACAAATAAAAAAACAGAAAATGATTCGATACCTTGGAATAGAACTCGTTTTGGTGAAAAATAAAATATTAGATCCCATAGAGTCGACGAATGAGGCCACTTTTAAAAATGAACTTAACAATTTTGAAATGAAAAAAAAAAAGGAAAAAAAGCATTTATTCCCCTTCTATTTCTTGTATCTATAGTCTTTTTACCCTGGTGGAGCTTTCTAGCACGTAATAAAAGTCTGGAGTTTTGGGTTACTAATTGGTGGAATACCAAGCAATCCGAAACTCTTTTGAATGAAATTCAAGAAAAGAGTCTTCTAGAAAAATTCATAGAATTAGAGGAGCTCTTACTGTTCGACGAGGCGATAAAGGAATATCCGAAGACACATCTAAAAAAGCTTTCTATAGGAATCCATAAAGAAACGATTCAATTGATCAAGTTGCACAATGAAGATTGTATCCATACAATTTTGTCCTTCTCGACCAATATAATTTGTTTCGTTATTCTAAGTGGTTATTCTATTATAGGTAATGAAGAACTTATTATTCTTAACTCTTGGGTTCAGGAATTCCTATATAATCTAAGCGACACAATAAAAGCATTTTCTATTCTTTTATTAACCGATTTATGTATCGGATTCCATTCGCCGCATGGTTGGGAACTAATAATCGGCTCTATCTACAAAGATTTTGGATTTTATCATAACGATCAAATTCTATCTGGTCTTGTTTCCACTTTTCCAGTCATTCTAGATACACTTTTGAAATATTGGATCTTCCGTTATTTAAATCGTGTATCCCCATCACTTGTAGTGATTTATCATTCAATGAATGACTGAAAAAAGGTCTACTACTGATCTTAATCCAATTAGAATGTTTAGTACTTTGGGCATAAGAATTCCAAATCCGACTGACTCTTTCTACCCATCCACGGCAGGAAAGTCCTCCTATATTCCAGTAAATAGCAGAATCGTGGATAGGGA